GTCATATTCCGGATTGGGCTCATCCCTGTAGTAATAGGATGAACTGAGTTGTAGACCCGAAAGCATAAGAATGCAGTGGCCCCCCCCTTTTTTTTTCTCAATCTGATTCGAGGGGGCCCGCCGAGTTCTTAATAAACATAATACTTTAGTCGTATAAATCAAAAAAAAAGGGGGGACTACCCCTTTTCTGATATTCAATCAAAAAAATTCCATTCAGTAAAGCTAAACAAATTTTCCTTTCTAAAGTATAAAGCAAAGTTATTATGAACCTGAAAAAAAAAAATATATGAACTAAGAATTCAAATCTTTGATGAGTGGGATCAAGAATCATTATTATTTCGACACAAGAAAGAGGTGTAGAAAATTTCTTTTCTTGTGCCGAAGACTAGGAAAACGATTAGAAATAATACCTCCTAGAATTCTTTGTTTTCCTTATTTCGCCTTTACTTTTCCGCTTCCTTATCTTATGCTTAGTATCTAGTTGAATTTGATTCTATTAGAATAGAAAAGCTATTTATAAATTCTATGACAATTAAGTCTGACAATAGGGATACAATCACACCGCTCTAGTTTAGATTAAAAAAAAAAGAAAACAAATAAAAGGGATAAAATCAACTAGTCTTTTTACCAATTACCAATATACATACTATGACTAGAAATGTAGTACAAGGAATTTCTAAAAAAAATCTGATATAATCTAATAGAATCTGGTATTATATAAATAGAAACAAAAACAATTTTAACAATTTTTTTTTTGATGATCAAAAAATTCTTCTTAGAATTTTGTTTTTTTTTAATAACTTGAATTTGATAAATCGGCATATCTAGAAATTCATTTCGGACAATTGAACCTTTTCAAACTGTTTCTTTTTAAGAATCAAAAAGATTTGTGCCAAAATAACAGATGCAAAAAAGAACAAAAGTCCTTGAACACGTAATGGGTCTTGAAGTACTATTTCTGCATCTCCCTGACCAAATCCGCCCACATTAGGATTACTCGTTAATGGTTGATCACGTTTGACGGATTCACCCTCTGAAACAAGAAGTTCTGGTCCTGGAGGGATAATATCAACCACTTGACGCCCCTCGGGCGCATCTGTTATGGTTATTTCGTACCCCCCCTTTTCTTTTCGTATAATTCTGCTTACGACACCTGCCGCTGTAGCATTATAAACCGTATTGTTACTCTTGCTCCCGTCGGGATAAATCTGGCCCCTTCCTCTGTTTCCACCTACATATATGGGATATTTTAAGAAGTGAACATCTTTTTTAGTAGCGGGGTCCGGAGAAAGAATAGGAAAGGTTATTTCGCTATATTTCTGACCGGGAACAGGCCCTATCACAAGAATATTTTTTTTAGTGGGGCGATAACTCTGAAAAGATAGATTACCCATCTTTTCTTTCATCTCTGGCGAAATACGTTCGGGGGGGGCTAATTCAAATCCATCGGGTAAAATAAGAACAGCCCCCACATTCAAAGCTCCCCTTTTACCATTAGCAAGAACTTGTTTCAGTTGCATATCATAAGGAATTCGAACAACTGCTTCAAATACAGTATCCGGAAGTACCGCTTGTGGAACTTCAATTTCTACGGGCTTATTAGCTAAATGACAATTGGCGCATACAATACGGCCGGTTGCTTCGCGTGGATTTTCATAACCCTGCTGTGCAAAAATGGGATATGCGTTTGAAATGGATTCCGGAGTTATTATATATATCATGAGTGATACGGAAATGGAACGAATAATCTCTTTCTTTAGCCAAGAAAAGGTCTTTCTAGTTTGCATGGTCCAATCGTTGATCCAAAAAATTTCTACAATAAAATTAGGTAGGGCACTAGGCGAGTTCCCTATCCACGATGCTGTTATTTACTGAACAATTTTTACAAATTCTAAAATATGAGAAGAATCCGAAACTCTTAGATGGAAAATAATTGTATAAAAAAATACGATTTTGAACTGTACAAAATAAGAAACATTTTAATTGGATTGATGGATCATCTTTCAGTCATTCATTGAATGATAAATCACTACGAGTGACGGAGATAGACGATTTAAATAACGGAAAATCCAATATTTAAAAATTGTATCGAGAATAACCGGAAAGGTGGAAACAAGTCCCGATATAATTTGATCGTTATGAGCAAATCCAAAATCTTTGTAGACGGAGCCAATCATTAGTTCCCAACCGTGGGGTGAATGGAATCCTATACATAAATCAGTTACCAAAAGAATAGAAAAAGCTTTTATTGTGTCACTTAAATTATATAGGAATTCTTGAACCCAAGAATTAAGAATAAGAAGTTCTTCATTACCTAGAATAGAATAACCACTTAGAATAAGGAAAGAGATTATATTTGTCGAGAAGCGAAAAATCGTATGGATACGATCCTCATTGTGTATCTTGATCAATTGTATCGTTTCTTTGTGGATTATGCTATGAAACTTTTGTAGATGTGTTTCCGGGTATTCCTTTATCATTTCGTCAAAAAAGAAGAGTTCCTCTAATTCTATGAATCTTTCTAGAATAAACTTTTCGTGCCTATCATTAAAAAAGGTTTCGGATTTACTGGTATTCCACCAATTAATCATCCAAGATTCCAGACTTTTATTAAATGAAAAGGAGATTAACCAGGGCAAAAAGACTATAGATATAAGATATAGAAACGGAGAGAATGCTTTTTTTTTCATTGTTTTGTCTGTGAATTTTTAATGAACCCATCTCATTCGTCGACTTTATCCGATTTAATATTTCGATCAATTATAAGTTCTATTACAAGGCTTCAAATCTCTGAACCCATTCCGCGTTTTTTATTTGTCAGTCATTGGTTAGTCCTTAAATTTAGAAAGAATACAGAAATAGCCGAAGAAGAAGAAAGAGTACACGAATGAAGAAAAATAATATTGTTTCCAAATATCCCAATTGCTTAAAAATTCAAAGCAATTCTCTTTTTTCGATGAATGCTCAAAAGAGTCACTTCAAATCAAATTGGGCTTTCGAGATAAAAGAATACCTTTCTACCAAAAAAAATAGCAAATATTTTGAAAAAAAAAATCGGTCAACTACCCATAGCCGCAGGAGTAATTAAGAGAAATTTATGAAGAATGGTGTGATAATCAAAAGTAAGTGGAAAAAGCAAAATAAGATGGAAGGGTTATAATTTTAAGTCTTCCAATCCTTTGCTTATTAAGGAATAAAAAAGATAAAAAAGAGGAGTCGATTGACAAAAATAAAGTAGAGATAATATACAAGATATGATCGATCCATATCTAACGTATCAATTTAAAAAAATTTCTTTATTCTATCTATTATTCTGAAATGTTTTGTTTTGATCTCTGAGATCAGTCTAGTATTTAAATTTGTTAGTTATTTTTTTTTTACTGAATTTAATGACTTTACATACGCATAAAAGAAAGGGTTGGTTTGCGGACAAAAAAAGCTTTTTTTTATAAATGTTCTGTATAGATATAATTAATATCCATCTTCTTTGGTTCATCAGCATTGTGACGAAATGCCCGTTAACTTTAACTTATACTCTAAAAAAAAGAAAAAAAGAGGGAGACTCTTGGATTTTTCATTCTTGCTAAAAAAAGGGTCATTCTTTAGTTCATTTCAAAATACTTCAATTGGTACACGCAAAAAATAGGCCAATTCCGCTGCTTTTTGCTCAATTTCTCGTGGAGTCAAATTCTCATCAGTACGAGTCAAAGGAATGACCCCCTGTCCTTTGATTTCCAGATAAAGGGCATGCCGAGTATAAATACCCTCTTTAACTTCTATTCGGATAGACTGAACATCTTTCATAAGGAATCGGAGTAAGATGCGACGATTTTTTCCGGGAAAGCCCCAACGAAAAATACATACTATTCCCTCGTTTCTATCAAATCGATCATACCCACTACCCACATTCCACAAAATTGTGCACCACAAATAAGAACTAATAAATAAACCGGCGATCCCATAGAAAGACATCACGATTCCTTGTGGAAAAAAAATTATTTGCTGAGACGGAAATAAAGATATCAAATTTCTGTCAAGATAACTGGAAATCCCAACCAATAAAAATCCCAATGAACCTAAAAAAAGTATAAAGGCCCAGCAGAAATTACTTGTTTTTCGAGACCCCGCTATAAGTTCTATCCATATACATTCTGATCGCCAATTCATACTAGATCCAGTTGCATTTTATTGGAAGTGGGAGACTGGCCAAAACGAATTTGACTGTACTTTTTTTTTGTTTCCGAAGTCATTTTCATCAACTCGCGCTATTCTGATGTGAATCGTTAGGAAAAATTCATCCAATTTCGTAAATCTAAAAAACTAGAAAACCCCTCAGATGATTCCCTATCTCCACACATATGGATATATTGGCTTTATAGTTAGTTTAAGTATCCGATCGTAATTTATTTTCAAATCGACCATTTACTCATATATCATCTTTATGCCTATAGAAATTACGAATCCTTTTCTTTCTGTTTGAAGGAAGCTGTATGGTATACCCTATTATACTAAATAGATATCTGTGTTATGATCCAAGTCTAAGTCTTGAAAAAAAAAAATAGATGAAATTTCCCCCCATCGGATCTAAAAAATCTTGTTTTTTTGAACATAAAGAAATAGAGAAGCCATTGCAATTGCCGGAAATACTAACCCCACTAAAGGCACAAAAATAGAGGGGAAATTGTTGAGAATTGTCATAGAAATGGGCACCTCGATTTAATATTTGTACCTATTTTTTATTCTTATATTGAATTTTTAATTGTTATTAAATTAACTGTTATTAAATTATTAAATTGTTATATTAATATTTTTACCTATTCATATATAATATTGTTCATATATAATATTGTTTTGTTATGTTAGAAAGATATCTTATAATCATTATAATTATACTAAGTATATGGAAATAACTATATATAATAAAGTATAAGTAGTGTAAAACTAACTAAATAGACTTATTTATTTTTCTACATGAAATATATGTGTTTCTACATAAAATATTTGTGGGATAAGCTTTGTTATTCTTTTATCTTTTTCTTGTCTTATAATTATAAATAATTAATAATTTTCATTTTCTAATTTAACTTTATTTAAATTTAATAATAATAATAAAAAAAAGAGTATTCTTGCGCGACAGTCTATATATAGAAATATGCGAGATATAGAAATATGCGAGATATAGAAATAGACAAGACTCTATATTTTGCATATTTCTATATATAGGGATAGGTAAGAAAAGAAAATGAAATTCGTTTTCTTTTTTATTTACCTTGCCCAATTTAAGAACAATTTCGTGTAAGAAAGAATTTTTGTTCTTTTACCTTTTCTTTTACCTTGTTGATAGAGATTAGCAATAATCAGGAATCAAAATTAGGAGTAATCATAAATATCGCTAAAAAAAAATCATCTACATGTCCTTCTATTCTAAATTGACTCTTATGTTATGTCACAAAAAAAACGATTCTTCCGATTTTTCCTTGAATTCCAATAAATAAATACTTGTTTGCCCGAAATAAAGAAATAAAAAGAAAGAAAATAATTTAAATAATTTAATTAAGTTAAAGATCTACTTGATTTATGATTCAATTTAGGATTCAAAGGAAAGAAAGCGTGGAGCTGAAATAACTCATTCAGAACGCCCTTTAAAAGATTACGTGGTACGATTGAATCGAATAAACCCTTATGGAATAAAAATTCAGCTGCTTGTGAACCTTCAGGTACTGTCTTATTCAATGTTTGTTCAATTACTCTTTTACCTGCAAATGCAATGTGTGCGTTGGGTTCAGCAATAATGATATCCCCTAACATACCAAAACTCGCCGTCACGCCCCCAGTCGTAGGCGATGTAAGGATTGAGATATAAAATAACTTTTTATTCGATTGATAATCATATAAAGCGGAAGATATTTTAGCCATTTGCATCAAGCTCAAACTCCCTTCTTGCATACGCGCTCCCCCGGAAGCACACACTAGAATAAGAGGTAAAAACTTATTGGCAGCATACTCGATCAAACGGGTGATTTTCTCGCCTACTACGGATCCCATACTACCCCCCATAAACTGAAAATCCATAACCCCAATTGCTACGGGAATGCCATTTAGTTGACCTATACCTGTTTGAATGGCTTCGGTTAATCCTGTCTTTCTTTGATAAGAATCAATACGACCTTTATAAGGTTCGCCCTCCGAATGAAATTCGATGGGATCCCGAGATACCATGTCTTCATCCATAGGATCCCAAGTACCTGGATCAATCAAAAGTTCAATTCTATCTGAACTGCTCATTTTCAAATGATATCCACATTGTTCACAAATATTCATTCTTGATTTCAAAATTTTCTTATAATTTAATCCATAACAAATTTCGCATTGAACCCACAAATGTCTGTATTTTTGAGTTACATCAAGATCATGAGAATTTTCCCTTCTAATAAAATCCCTAATCTTCGTACTAGTTCTTAGACTGGACCTTGCGTTTTCACTATTGTTTCCACTTTCACCAAAAATGGAACTATAAACGTAACCTTCGATGGAATTGTCACTTCCACTTAAAATATAACTATCAATGCAGATTTGAGAATGAAGGTGACTATCAATACAACTAGTGATGTAATTATTCCACCTAAATTTAGTATCATAATCATAGTGGGAGTCGTCCCTACTAGACCTATTATTCAAATAACTAGTATTCAAATAACTAGACTTCCAATAATTAGAAAAAGAACTTTCTAGTTCACTCATAAAAGAATGATCGTTGTCAATCTCAAAAATTCGATTTTCCATATCAAAATATATGGTATAACTACCCCTATTACTATCCCGAACTAACAAAGTGTCATCAGCACTGCAATTCCGAATACCCCTGCCCCCGGCTAAACGATCAACACTGCTGTAACTAGAACTCTCACTATTCCCCCAATCATCTGGATTTTTATCTGTATCATTTAGAATTTTGTCTTCACTTACACTGATATTTTCAATAGGACCAAAACTATCGATTGATTTACTTAGCATACACCTGTATTTTAACTCCACATTGGATAACATCGAATTGAACCACCATTTTTCCATAGAGCTTTCTCACCACTATGTACATCAAAATAAATAGATGAATAGTCATTCGATGAAAAATCATTTGAATATTTCATTTCCTCTCAAAATAAGCATAGAAATCCAATCATTAGAGTTATTTATTAACTAATAATGAGTAGGTACTGAGTGGTAAAAAGAATTTGCTTTTGCTTTTTGTTTGTAATAACCCGGAGTATTACTTCACTATATATGATTATGATAGAACTCTCTAAAGTGAATAAAAATCGACTATTAAAGTGAATAAAAACTATCAATAAAAATGAAAAAAAAAAATAATAATAATAAATAAATAAAATAAAACTAATTTGTCATGTTACGTCAAATTCACATTGAGAAAAGAAAAATTTCTTTTCTCCTAGGAATAGGAAGAAGAACATTTTTTTTTGGAAAATCTCGTCTATTAACTCG